TTTATTCTTTTATAAAATTGTGAATGCATATGGGCCAAGATAAGTTGACATTGAAAGATTCAGAATAAAAATTTTTGGCGTAGTTTTTTGCAAAATTTTCCCGAATTTTCCCGAATTTTCCCGAATTTTCCCCAAAATTTTCAATTTTTTTAAGAAAAATTGAAAATTGAAAATTTTTTGAAAATAAGAATTAACGTAAAATGACTTATTTTTTTAAGGCGCTCATAAAAAAAATAATTATTATAAGTATTTAATAAATATATATAATATCTATATAAATATTATGTTTATATGAAAAATAAAGAAATATAAATTAATTAAAATTTAATTGAAAATTAAGTAAAATTATAATAATAATAAATTATTTATTGATTAATAGATATATATATATATATAAAAATACTATTAATTAATAAATAATTTATTATTAATATAATTATTAAATAATATATTTATTGTATTTATCTACAATATATATATATATACTATGCGTGTATACACATACCAAATTCTTCATATTTAAATAATATATATATATAATATTATTATTGGCACTTAGGTATTTATAATAAAAGTTTTTCATTATATATGAAAAAAATGAAAAACTTTTATTTTTCTTTAAATAAAATTGAATATTTAAAAGATTTTTGAGAGTATTGTTTCGATTTGTGTATTAAAAGTTAGCCAAAGAACTTTGAAATTGTAATTATTGATTAGCCAAATAATCTAGTTATTGATTTAATGTTAAAAAGCGGGAGGATTTTACTATTTGGTCCATTTCTTAAGATTATCGTTGAATAAAATTATTTGCGGATGTTCATTCTTTGGTAGTTTTTTAATTTATTAGATTTTTATGTAAGAACATTTATTTTTTTATCGATAAAAGTTTTATTCTTGCTTAATAAATTACTTAAATTTTGTTTTACATGTAAGTTTTTGCGGGTATTTATATAAATCTGAATGATTTATTTAAAATTTACAATCGCAGTATTTAATATTATTGATTAAAGAAATTTAGAATTAGCGATAATTTTTAGTCCCGGCAAAAGTCGTGCCAGCTGCCGCGGTTACACGGAGGGGGTGAGTAATTTTTATTAGTTTGTAGTTATATGTAAAGTTGTAAAATTAATTATAAATTTATTAAGTGAAATTTTAAATTTAAATAATTTTGGTTAAATTGTGTAGAAGCTAATAAATTTAAATTATAAACTAGGATTAGATACCCTACTATTTTAAATGTAAATTAGTCAAACTTGAGTAGTAATAGTTATGTTCTTGAAACTCAAAGAATTTGGCGGTGTTTTAGTCTTTTCAGAGGAACCTGTCCCGTAATCGATATTCCACGTTAAACCTTACTTATTTTTGTTGTCAGCTTGTATACCGCCGTCGTCAGAATGTCCTTAGAAGGTTATAATTTTCTTAAATTTTTATTAAAAATGATGTCAGGTCAAGGTGTAGCTTACGGATAAGTGGAGATGGGTTACAATAGATTTATTTATAACGGATAAAGTTTTGAAATTATTCTTTTGAAGGTGGATTTGATGGTAATTGATTTAATTAAATTTATTTGATTTTAGCTCTAAAACATGCACACATCGCCCGTCGCTCTCGTTAATTAAGGCGAGATAAGTCGTAACATAGTAGGTGTACCGGAAGGTGCGCCTGGAAAGTCAGAATAGAGCTTGACTAGTTAAGCGTTTCATTTACACTGAAAGTATACTGTGCAAATCAGTTTGTTCTGATTCATTTATATTTACTTTGATTTTTAGTGAAAAAGTTTTTTTATTTAAATTATTTTTAATGAGTATCGTTTGTGTATAGAATATTGATAAAATTGTTTATGTGGTAGATTAATTGTATCGTAGGAGGTTGTTGAAATAGTATGAAAATATATGATTAAAAAAGTAAATAAATTGTTGTACCTTGTGTATCAGGGTTTATTAAAAAAATTGTAAATATTTATATTTTCCCGATTTGAAGAGAGCTAAATGGTTAATATAGTTAATGTAGAATAATTATTATTAATAACTATTTAGTAATGAAACGTTATTCGTTCTTTAAGATATCTGGTTTTTTGAGAAATGAATTTAATTCAGGTTTTATTAAGTATAATTTATTTTTTTTAATGAATTATTTAATATAACTAATATTTTAGGGGATAAGCTCTAGAATAGTATGTATAATAATTAGAAATATTTACAAATTTTGTAGGCTTAGAATTAGCCATCTATTAAAAGATGTTATAATATAATTTGTAATGAATTTAATTTTTAAGTGTTTAAATTTTATATCAAAATTATTTAACTAACTATGCGTTAATTGTAATAATGATAAAATTAGTATATAAATTGTTTAAAAAATTAATTAAATGTAAGGTTACGTTAAGGAATTAGGCAAATTAATGCTCGCCTGTTTAACAAAAACATGTCTTCTTGATGATAATTTGAAGTCTGACCTGCCCACTGAATTTATATTTAAAGGGCCGCGGTATTTTGACCGTGCAAAGGTAGCATAATCATTAGTCTTTTAATTGGAGGCTAGAATGAATGGTTGGACGAGGCATTGACTGTCTCAGTGTGATTGATAATAGAATTTAACTTTTAAGTTAAAAGGCTTAAATATGTTTAAAGGACGAGAAGACCCTATAGAGCTTTATATATTTAATTTATTATTTGTTTAGAATAATTTTTATAATAGAAGAAAATATATTTTGTTGGGGTGACAGGAAGATAAATTAAACTCTTTTTAGTTTATGTACATTGATTTATGAATTGTTGATCCATTATTATTGATTATAAGACTAAGTTACCTTAGGGATAACAGCGTAATCTTTTTCGAGAGTTCTTATCGACAAAAAGGGTTGCGACCTCGATGTTGGATTAAGGGTAATTTTGGGTGTAGATGTTCAAAGTTTAGGTCTGTTCGACCTTTAAATCCTTACATGATCTGAGTTCAGACCGGTGTAAGCCAGGTCGGTTTCTATCCTTAAATTTATTATGATATTTTAGTACGAAAGGACCAAGTATTGGGAAAATTTTTTCTTTGTTGTTGATAAATATTAACAAATTTCTATTTTGGCAGATAAGTGCAATGAATTTAGAATTCATTTATGTGAATTAATTTTACAGATAGAACTTGTTTATATATGATGTTGTCCTTCCTTTAGTTAGTAGATTAATTTTGGTTGTATGTGTATTAGTGGGGGTGGCTTTTTTAACATTGTTAGAGCGAAAAGTGTTAGGATACATTCAAATTCGTAAAGGGCCTAATAAGGTAGGGTTTGCTGGCATCCCCCAACCTTTTTGTGATGCTATTAAACTTTTTACTAAAGAACAAACGTATCCTGTTTTATCAAATTATTTACCTTATTATTTTTCACCTGTTTTTAGTTTATTTTTATCATTATTGGTTTGAATAATTATACCTTTTGGGACAGGGTTTTACACTTTTAATTTAGGATTAATTTTTTTTTTAGCTTGCACAAGTTTAGGGGTGTATACAGTTATAATCGCTGGCTGATCTTCTAATTCTAATTATGCATTATTGGGGGGCTTACGAGCTGTGGCTCAAACTATTTCATACGAAGTTAGTTTAGCTTTAATTCTTTTAAGTTTTGTATTTTTGGTAGGAAGATACTCATTATTTGGATTTTTATGGTATCAGGAAATAGTTTGATTTATTTTTTTAACTTTTCCTTTAGCTTTAAGTTGATTTGCTTCTTGTTTAGCTGAAACTAATCGTACTCCTTTTGATTTTGCAGAAGGGGAGTCCGAGTTAGTCTCTGGGTTTAATGTAGAATATAGAAGAGGGGGATTTGCTTTAATTTTTTTAGCAGAATATGCCAGAATTTTATTTATAAGAATATTGTTTTGTGTAATTTTTTTAGGATGTGATGTTTATAGTTTTAGTTTTTTTGTTAAATTAAGATTTATTTCTTTTATGTTTATTTGAGCTCGTGGAACTTTACCACGGTTTCGATACGATAAATTAATGTATTTAGCATGAAAAAGTTTTTTACCTTTATCTCTTAATTATTTATTGTTATTCGGAGGTTTAAATTTGTTTTTTGTATCTATTTTGTTTTAGTGCATTGTTTTAAGTATTAATAAAGTTAATAGAAGAATTAAACTTCTGTCTTATGCTTTCAAAACATATGCTTAACGTAAAGCTTTTTAACTAATTTAAAAGTTTATCTCATAATTTAAATATTAAAGGGTTTAAAATGTAATAACTAAAATATAATACTGTTAGAATTTGACCAACTAAAACATATGGGTCTTCTACGGGTCGTGCTCCAATTCATGTTAGTAGAATTACAATTACTAAAAGAGATCAAAATATAATTTGATTGATTGGGTAGAATTGTATACCACGGAAATTTCTTTTGTTAGCGAAAGGTAAAATTATTAAAATAGCGATAGATAAAACTAAAGCAATTACTCCCCCTAGTTTATTGGGGATTGATCGTAGGATAGCATATGCAAATAAAAAGTATCATTCAGGTTGAATGTGGACAGGAGTTACTAATGGGTTAGCAGGGGTAAAATTATCAGGATCTCCTAGAAGATAAGGGTCTAGCAATGTTAAAATTGTTAAAATTATGATTAAAACTAAAAATCCAACAATATCCTTAAATGTAAAGTATGGGTGAAAAGGAATTTTGTCAGTGTCTCTGTTGACCCCTAATGGATTATTTGATCCTGTCTGATGGAGGAACAATAAGTGGATTATAGTTGCGGCAGCAACAATAAAAGGTAAAAGAAAATGAAAAGTGAAAAATCGAGTTAATGTCGCATTGTCTACAGCGAACCCCCCTCAGACTCATTGTACTAAATCAATACCTAAATAGGGGACTGCGGAAAGTAAATTAGTAATTACTGTGGCCCCTCAAAATGATATTTGCCCTCAGGGTAATACATATCCTATGAATGCAGTTCCTATGACTAAGAATAAAATAATTACTCCAATTATTCAAGTGTGTAAGTATATGTATGATCCGTAATATATACCTCGTCCAATATGTAAATAAATGCAAATAAAAAAAAATGAAGCTCCGTTGGCGTGAAGAGTGCGGAGAAGTCAGCCATAATTTACGTCCCGACAAATATGGGCAACTCTATTAAATGCTAAATCAATATGAGCTGTGTAATGTATGGCTAAAAATAAGCCCGTAGCAATTTGAATTACTAAACATAACCCAAGTAAAGACCCGAAGTTTCATCATGATGAAATATTAGATGGTGTAGGTAGATCTACGACAGCTCTGTTAGCAATTTTAAATAAAGGATGTCTTGTTCGTAATGGTTTATTCATTAGTTGTTTTGTCGTAATGGCCCTTGTTCAATTTTAGTAATTTTTACTACAGCAATTAAAGTTAAAAATAGATATAAAACTAGCATTAAAGTAATTAGACTGGTAGGGGTGTTATAAAGTTTGGTTAATGATTTGGTAGATTCTTCTTGGTAATAAGCGGTTTGAAAAATATTTAGTCTTTCAAAATTTATTATACCAGAAGTTAATAATGTAGAATCTAAGATTAAGATTATTAAAAAAATTCCAATAAAACCTATGAAAAGAGGAGTTAGTGTTTTTACAGATAAAGAGAATATTTCGTTAGAAGCTAAACTTGTTACATAAATAAATAAAACAAGTAAACCCCCTAAAAAAACTAAACATAATACATAGGAAAATCAAAATCTTTGTGTTAATGTTCCCGTAAGAATTCTAATAAAAATAGCTTGAAGCAGCAAGATTAACCCTATGGCTAAGGGATGGGTTATGTAAATAAAAATAAGAGAAGTAGAAATTGTAAAAAAAATGAAGATTAATTGACAAATACAGAGAATAGTTTAATTAAAATATTAGTTTTGGGGACTAATGATGAGGAGGTTTCCTTTTCTCTGAGTTTTAAAAGGTGAAACCTTAATTTTGATTTACAAGACCAATGTTTTTGTTAAACTATTAAAACTAATGTTAACATTTTTTTATTGAGGAGTGCCTATTTTTATATTTCTGTCAGGGGGTTGAGTATTTAGTTCTAAACGTAAGCATTTATTACTTACTTTGTTGAGCTTAGAGTTTATTGTTCTTAGACTATTTATAATTTTGTTTTTATATTTAAATATAATTAATTACGAATTATTTTTTGCTATAGTATTTTTAACGTTTTCTGTTTGTGAGGGTGCTTTAGGGCTATCAATTTTAGTTTCTATAATTCGTACTCATGGTAATGATTATTTTCAATCTTTTGGAGTGTTACAATGTTAAAGTTATTAGTTGCATTGGTCTTTGTGATTCCGTTATGTTTTATGCAAAATATGTGGTGAGTGGTCCAATCAATTTTATTTATGTTAACATTTTTGTTTATAAGTGTGGTTGGGTTTAGAAGTTTTCCAGGAAATATTTCTTATTTTATGGGTTGTGATATTATTTCTTTTGGGCTAATTTTACTAAGTCTTTGAATTTGTGTATTAATAATTACTGCGAGAGAGTCAGTTGTTCGGGTAAGAAATTACCCAGGGGTGTTTATAATGATAGTTTTATTGTTATTGATTTTATTATATTGTACATTTAGTACTACAAATTTATTTATATTTTATTTATTTTTTGAAAGTAGTTTAATCCCTACTTTGTTTCTTATTTTGGGTTGGGGGTATCAACCTGAGCGTTTACAGGCGGGCGTGTATTTACTGTTTTATACTCTTTTAGCATCTTTACCATTGTTGGTAGGAATTTTTTTTATTTATAAATTTAATAGTTCGCTATATTTTCCTCTTTTATATTCAATAAATGTAAGATACTTTTGGTTTTATTTATGTTTAATTTTTGCGTTTTTGGTTAAAATACCTATATTTTTAGTTCATTTATGATTACCAAAAGCTCATGTAGAAGCTCCTGTATCAGGGTCTATGATTTTAGCCGGTGTTTTATTAAAGCTAGGGGGGTATGGGTTATTGCGAGTATTTAAAATTTTATCTTTGGCAGGATTAAGCTTTAATTTTATTTGGGTTGGAGTTAGTTTAGTTGGGGGAGTTTTGGTGAGATTAATATGCTTACGACAAACAGATTTAAAATCTTTAATTGCTTATTCGTCGGTTGCTCATATAGGAATTGTTTTAGGTGGATTGATAACTATAACATATTGAGGATTTTGTGGGTCTTTTACATTGATGATTGCCCATGGTTTATGTTCATCTGGTTTATTTTGTTTAGCAAATATTTCTTATGAACGATTAGGTAGTCGTAGACTATTAATTAATAAGGGTTTAATAAATTTTATACCTAGAATAACATTGTGATGATTTCTTTTGAGATCTTGTAATATGGCGGCGCCTCCTTCATTAAATTTGTTGAGTGAAATTAGCTTGTTAAATAGTATGGTAGCTTGATCTTGGGTTACTATATTAAGTTTGAGTTTGTTATCATTTTTTAGAGCGGCATATACTTTATATATTTATTCTTATAGCCAGCATGGTAAAATTTATTCTGGAGTTTATTCATGTGCTATAGGGTACTCGCGGGAGTATTTATTGTTGTTTTTACATTGATTTCCGTTAAATTTACTTATTTTAAAGAGTGAGCCTTGCATGCTTTGACTTTAATAAATATTCAAGTAGTTTAGTTAAAATACTGATTTGTGGTGTCAGTGATACAAATTTATTTGTTTTGGATCATGTTACAATCTTTATCAATTTGTTTAATTAGTTTTGTTGTTTTATTTATATTGGCGTTAAGTTTAGTGGGTTTAGGGTTTTATTTTTTAATATATGACATAGGGTATTTTATTGAATGAGAAGTTTTGTCCATAAATTCAAGAAATATTGTTATAACTTTTTTGTTTGATTGAATAAGATTAATTTTTATAGGATTTGTGTTATTTATTTCTTCTTTAGTAATTTTTTATAGCCAAGAGTATATAGCTGGGGATTTAAATTTAAATCGTTTTATTTTATTAGTATTGATATTTGTTTTATCAATGATATTTCTAATTATTAGACCTAATTTAATTAGAATTTTGTTGGGTTGAGACGGTTTGGGGTTGGTATCTTATTTATTAGTGATTTATTATCAAAATGTTAAATCGTATAATGCAGGAATATTAACGGCCTTATCTAATCGTATTGGGGATGTAGCTCTTTTATTGGCAATTGCGTGAATATTAAATTTTGGTAGATGAAATTATATTTTTTATTTAGATTGTAGTTTTTCTAGAATTGAGATACAAATTATCGGGGGATTGGTGTTGTTAGCCGCAATAACAAAAAGAGCTCAAATTCCTTTTTCTTCGTGATTACCGGCGGCAATAGCGGCTCCTACACCAGTTTCTGCTTTAGTACATTCTTCAACTTTGGTTACAGCAGGAATTTATTTGTTAATTCGATTTAATGTATTATTGGTTAATTCTGGGTTAGGTTCATTTTTATTGTTATTGGCGGGGTTAACTATATTTATGGCTGGCTTAGGGGCAAATTTTGAATTTGATTTAAAAAAAATTATTGCATTGTCAACGTTGAGTCAATTGGGCTTAATAATAAGAATTTTGGCTATAGGTTTTCCTAAATTGGCATTTTTTCATCTTCTCACTCATGCTTTGTTTAAGGCTTTATTATTTATATGTGCTGGTGCTATTATTCATAATATAAAGGATAGTCAAGATATTCGATTTATAGGGGGTCTTGTTGTTCAAATACCTTTAACATCGGCATGTTTTAATTTGTCAAATTTAGCTCTTTGTGGGACTCCTTTTTTAGCTGGGTTTTATTCAAAAGATTTGATTTTAGAGATTGCTTCATTAAGTAATTTAAATATTTTTAGATTTTTTCTTTATTTTTTTTCTACAGGTTTAACGGTTTGTTATTCTTTACGATTAGTTTATTATTCTATAAGAGGAAGATTTAATTCACCCAGACTGCATCCTTTAAATGATGAAGGTTGGATCATATTACGAGGTATAATAACGTTATCATTTATGGCGGTTTTGGGGGGTAGTTTGTTAAGTTGAGTTTTATTTCCAACACCTTCGATAATTTGTTTACCTTTATTCTTGAAAACTTTAGCTTTAAGCGTGAGAGTTTTAGGGGGTTGATTAGGCTATGAAATTGCTAAGTTTTCTTTATCTGATAATTTGCAAACATTACGTTTACATTTTTTAACAAGATTTATAGGATCTATATGATTCTTGCCTTTTGTTAGCACGTATGGGGTGAGAAAGGAGCCGTTAGAATTAGGGGGTTTAGTTAGTAAATCATTTGATTATGGCTGAAGAGAATATTTCGGGGCTCAAGGAATTTATTTAGTTTTTGTGAAATGATCAAATTTTAGTCAAGGGTGGCAAAATAATGATTTAAAAACTTATTTGATTAGTTTTATATTGTGATTAATTATTTTATTATTTTTATTAATGTTGTACTTAAATAGCTTATATTAGAGCGTGACACTGAAGATGTTAAAGAGACTATTTAGTCTTTAGGTATTTTAAGATTGTTTAAAAAAAGTATATTTATAAAGAATAAGTTCTTATTTTTACAGTGAAAATGTAATGTTTTTTAAACTATATAAATAGAAATGTAAACGGAGTTTAACCGTTAAAGAAAAAAGTTAGCAGCTTTTTCTTGAACCACTCATTTCCTTAATTGGAAATTAAATTTCAGTTGTATCATTAACAGTGATAGGCCTCTGTTTTGGCTTCAATTAATTATTTAAAGAATGAGGGTAATATTTACCTAAGATCAGGTCGAAACTGATTGCAATTTATCGCTTCTTATTCTAAGGCAGATTGAATTTCAATACTTTTTGGATGCAAACCAAATGTTATACTTAACTACAGCCCTAATTGGCTCAATTTAGGGCCCCCTGATTTCATTCATGATAAAGACCTACAAGAAGGATTACTAAAAAGAAAAATCTTACAATTATTCAAGTTGTTAAGTTTGAAATTGGTAAAATAATGATTATTGGTAAAAGAAGGGCAATTTCTACGTCGAAAATCAAAAAAATTACGGCAATTAAAAAGAAACGGAGGGAAAAAGGGAGTCGTGAGGATCTTTTAGGGTCGAATCCACATTCAAAAGGGGAGCTTTTTTCTCGATCAATGATGGTTTTTTTTGATAGTAATGATGCTAAAGATATAACAATAATTACAATTGTAGCTAGGATTAAAGTGATAATTGAAATTATTATAATTATTTATTCTAAACTTGGTTTAGTCCTTCTGATTGGAAGTCAAATATACTCTTATACTAAATAAATTAACTACCTCATCAATAGATAGAAATGTATAAAAATAATCACACTACATCAACAAAATGTCAGTATCAGGCTGCAGCTTCAAATCCAAAATGATGATTAATTGAAAAATGAAAAAATGAATGCCGGATTAAACATACTAGGAGGAACGTAGTTCCAATGATTACGTGTAATCCATGAAATCCTGTGGCTACATAAAATGTGGCTCCGTAAACAGCATCGGAAATTGTAAAAGGGGCTTCTACATATTCGTAAGCTTGTAATATAGAAAAATATACTCCTAAAATTACGGTGAACAATAATCCTTGAAGAGTTTGTGTATGGTTTCCCTCTATTAATCTATGATGAGCTCATGTGACAGTAACTCCTGAAGCTAAAAGAATAGCTGTATTTAATAGCGGAATTTGTAAAGGATTAAATGGGGTAATTCCTGCGGGGGGTCAAATTGAACCTAATTCTGTAGTAGGGGAGAGGCTTCTATGAAAAAATGCTCAGAAAAAAGAAAGAAAAAAGAAAATTTCTGAAACAATAAATAAAATTATTCCTCATCGTAGCCCTAAAGTTACAGGGTATGTGTGAAGACCTTGGAAAGTTCCTTCACGAGTTACGTCTCGTCATCATTGATATATAGTTAAGCTCGTGATTGTAAGCCCAAGAAATAATAAATTTGTTCTGTATTGATGAAATCAGCTTAGTAAACCTGAAACAGTGACAAGAGCTCCAATTGCTCCTGTTAAAGGCCAAGGTCTTTGATCTACTAAATGGTAGGGGTGGTTAGCATGTGTTGACATTAATTAACTTCTCTAGAATATAAAGTTCTTAAAACTGCAAAAACATAAGATTGAATGATAGCTACTGCTGATTCTAACACTAAAAGAGCAATTTGGGCAATAATTAATAATGAAAGAATTGAATAAGTTAATGAAGGTCCAGTATTTCCTAATAGGGTTAGTAAAAGATGTCCAGCAATTATATTGGCGGCAAGACGGACAGCTAGAGTTCCTGGACGGATGATGTTACTAATTGTTTCGATACAAACTATAAACGGTATTAATACTGCGGGTGTTCCTTGGGGAACTAAATGAGCAAATATATGTTGAGTATGATTGATCCACCCGTAAATTATAAATCTGAGTCATAATGGTAATGCTAAAGCTAACGTTAGGGTTAGATGACTTGAACTTGTAAATACATAAGGAAATAACCCTAAAAAATTATTAAATAAAATAAGTGAAAATAATGAGATAAATATAAAAGAACTTCCTGCATGGCCAGTGGGTCCTAAAAGAGTTTTGAATTCGGTGTGTAAAGTTAAAAGAATTTTATTTCAAATTATTGTATACCGGGAAGGTATAAACCAAAAAGTTGTGGGGATTAAAGTTAAACCTAGAATTGTTCTAATTCAATTTAAAGACAGGTTTATAACACTTGTAGACGGGTCAAATACAGAAAATAAATTTGTTATCATTTTCAATTTATAGGTTGAGTAGAAATAGATTTATGGGAAATTTCAGGAGATTTAGGTAGAAAAGAGTAATAATTAATGAAGTTAAAAATAAGTAAAATTAATGAAAATGCAATGAACAGGGTTAGTCATCTGATAGGGGCTATTTGTGGAATTAAAGAATACTAGATTAAAACTAGTAATTTTAGCATGACATACTAAGGTTAATTTTTAACTAATTCTTTCACCAGAAGTAAACGCTAATTTACTATTAAATGGTTTAAGAGACCAGTACTTGCTTTCAGTCATCTGATGAAGCTTCTCTTATTGAGGTAATTCAGTTAATAAAAATATTAGTGGGGATTCTCTCAATAACAATGGGTATAAAACTATGATTTGCCCCACAGATTTCTGAGCATTGACCAAAAAAAAGTCCTGGTCGATTTATTAGAAAACTGGTTTGGTTCAATCGTCCTGGGGTTGCATCAATTTTTACACCTAATGCAGGAACCGTTCATGAATGAAGAACATCAGCGGCAGTAACAAGTATTCGAATTTGTGTATTTATAGGTAAAACTGCTCGATTATCAACATCTAATAAACGAAACCCGTCTGAATTTATTTCATTTAAAGGGGTTATATAAGAATCAAATTCAACATTAGAAAAATCAGAATATTCGTAGCTTCAGTATCATTGATGCCCGACAGTTTTTAGGGTAATTGCGGGGCTTCTTACTTCATCTAGTAAATATAATAAACGTAGAGAAGGGAGAGCAATAAAAATTAAAGTAACAGCGGGTAAAATTGTTCAAATTACTTCAATAGTTTGACCTTCTAAAAGATATCGATTAATATTTAAATTAAAAAATAGCGTTGCTAATAAATATCTGACTAAAGTTGTAATTATGATTAAAATTAACATAGCGTGATCATGGAAAAATGTTAATTGTTCTATTAAAGGGGAGGCTCTGTCTTGAAGACTTAAATTTGCTCATGTTGCCATTTTTCTAACAAAAGGGTAAACCTTTATATATGGAGCTTAAATCCATTGCACTTATCTGCCATATTAGAATCCTGAAAGTATTGGTAGTTCAGAATAGCTATGTTCAGCTGGGGGTAAGTTTTGATATCATTCGATAGATGTTGGTATTTGTAGGGGGAATAAAGCAATACGGTTTGTGATTATACTTTCTCAAATGATGAATAAAAAGAATAATACTCCGATAAAAGAAATTGATGATCCTACGGATGAGACAATATTTCATGTAGTGTAGGCATCTGGGTAGTCAGAGTAACGTCGTGGCATACCGGCTAACCCTAAGAAATGTTGAGGGAAAAATGTTAAATTAACTCCTAAAAATATAATAGAAAATTGAATTTTTAATCAATGGGGGTTTATCGTTAATCCTGTAAATAATGGGTATCATTGGATAAAGCCTGCTATAATAGCGAATACTGCCCCTATAGATAATACATAGTGAAAGTGAGCAACAACATAGTAAGTATCATGGAGAATAATATCTACAGAAGAATTAGCTAAAACGACTCCAGTTAATCCCCCAATCGTGAATAAAAATACAAAGCCTAATGCTCATAATAAAGCAGGGCTGTAATTTAATTGGGAGCCATGCAGGGTAGCTAATCAACTAAAAATTTTAATTCCTGTGGGAACAGCAATAATTATAGTAGCAGATGTAAAATAAGCGCGAGTATCTACATCTATTCCTACTGTAAATATATGATGGGCTCATACAACAAAACCTAGTAAACCAATTGATAATATTGCGTAAATTATTCCTAAAGATCCGAAAGCTTCCTTTTTTCCTCTTTCTTGGCTAATAATATGGGAAATTAATCCAAATCCAGGAAGAATTAAAATATAAACTTCAGGATGCCCAAAAAATCAAAATAAATGTTGGTAAAGAATTGGGTCCCCTCCTCCCGCAGGGTCGAAAAAAGAGGTGTTTAAATTTCGGTCAGTTAAAAGTATAGTAATAGCTCCTGCTAAAACGGGTAAAGAAAGGAGAAGTAATAAAGCAGTAATAACTACTGCTCATACGAATAAAGGTATTCGATCTAATGTTATACCAGAAGAACGTATATTAATTACTGTAGTAATAAAATTTACTGCTCCTAAAATTGAAGAAACTCCTGCTAAATGAAGTGAGAAAATTGCTATATCTACTGAAGAACCAGCGTGAGCAATTCCCGCAGAAAGTGGCGGATAAACTGTTCAACCTGTTCCAGCTCCATTTTCTACTAGGCTACTAGCTAAAAGAAGGGTTAAGGAAGGGGGAAGAAGCCAAAAACTTATATTATTTATTCGCGGGAAAGCCATATCAGGAGCCCCTAATATAAGAGGCACTAATCAGTTTCCGAATCCTCCAATTATAATAGGTATAACTATAAAAAAAATTATAACAAAAGCGTGAGCAGTTACAATTACGTTATAAATTTGGTCATCTCCAATTAAAGAACCCGGTTGACCAAGTTCTGCTCGGATCAATAATCTTAAAGAAGTTCCGACTATACCCGATCATGCTCCGAAAATAAAATAAAGAGTTCCAATATCTTTATGGTTTGTTGAAAATAATCATTGTCGCGGTAGAATGGCTGAGGTGTTAGGCAATAGATTGTAAATTTATATACGAGAGTTTTCTCTTCTACCAAAATCGGGCTTTATAGTCATTAATGATATTAGACTGCAATTCTAAAGGAGTAGAATTCTACTAAGGCTTAAAGAATTTATACCTTTATTTATAACTTTGAAGGCTATTAGTTTTTTTAACTTAAAGCCTTAGAAGTAATTAAAAAATATCGGTAATAAAGGTGACAACAATTAATCCTAAAGTAGATAAAATTGATAAAAATAAGGCGAAATTATGAGAATTTCTGTTTCTAGGGGTTGCAGGATTTCATAAAGTTTCATTATATGTCAATATAAAAGCTCCGAAAGCTGTGCGTAAATAATAAAATAAAGTTAATAATGTTGTGACAACCATAATAGTTACAATAAATAAATTTCTTGAATTTACTAGATTTTGAATAACTAGTCACTTTGGAGCAAAACCAATGAAAGGAGGGAGTCCCCCTAAGGATAAAAGAGTGATAAAAAAAGCAAATTTATTGATAGGATTAATAGAATTTAAAGAAAAAATTTGAGTTACATGACTAATTTGGAAAACATTAAACATAAAAATAAGTGTAAATGATAAAAATGTGTAAATTACAAAATAAATTTCTCAAATATTTTCACCAGTTGCTATAGCTGCTAAAAGTCAACCTAAATGATTAATAGAAGAATATGCTAAAATTTTTCGGATAGATGTTTGGTTGAGTCCTCCCAATGAACCAATTAGTACGGAAAGCATAATAATTACATAAAAAAATAAATTAAATTTAAATGTGTACGAAATAAGTATTAAAGGAGCAATTTTTTGTCAAGTTAATAATATAAGACCATTAATTCAATTAAGACCTTCTATAACTCCAGGAAATCAAAAATGAAAAGGAGCTGCCCCTATTTTTAATAATAAAGCTCTTCTTATTAAAATATTTAATCTAGTTAAGTAAGTTTCAGAAAGTAGAATTGAATTAAATAATAATGATCCTAAAATTACGGAAAAAAGTAAAGTTGCAGATGCGATTGCTTGAATAAGAAAATATTTTAATGAAGCTTCTGTGGAAAATAAATTTTTTGAATTTGTTATTAACGGGATGAAAGAAAGTAAATTAATTTCTAATCCTATTCATGCGCCAAATCATGAATTAGCAGATGTAGAAATTAAAGTACCGCCCATTAGTGTTAATAGAAATAAAAATTTAGTGGGATTGTTAATCATTAGAGAGAAGGGGGTTGAACCCCTATAAATGGGGTATGAACCCAGTAGCTTTGTTAGCTTATCTTTCTAGTTTATTATAATTTAGTGTAAGGAGCACAAAAGTTTTTGAAATTTTTAGAGATAGTTCAATTCTGTTAATTATAATGAAGGTAACCATAGTTACTTAATTTACCCTATCAAGGTAACCCTTTAATCAGGCACTTCATT